AGGTAAATATGTTACTGAGGCCCGGGAAGATCAGCTTCAGTAGGAGTCCAGGTTTTCTGGGCTTTCGTTTTGTGTTCCTAGTAGTTGGAGTAACACAGGAAATACTTGAAATAATTAAAATAATAGTATCTTGATCATGAAGAAAACAATACTTGAGTTGCCGGGGGGTGGGCTACCGGTATTTTAGGGTTGAAAAAAGTAATCGCCTTTTATGCTACCAGAGGTTTGTCCTGTTTCCGGGGGGTTTTCAGGGGTCTTAGCAACCTTAGGGGTGTAGGGGGGTAGGGGGGTTTTGCGCGCAAAAAAGGGGGCATCCTGGGGAAGATAGAATAAACGAGCACATCTTTATGCACATGATATCTATTAATGTTATTCTTCTAATAAAGTTTTATTACATGGATACTATGTGCGAGCGTGCAAGAAAAGTGCTCACCCTTTGAACGTTTCGGTTGGCTGGATGCACTCTGAAATGCCAAGTGAAAGGAAAAAAAAAAAGAGAACCCCTTACCCGCTGGAGTGAACGCCCGGCTTGCTGGGTAACGAGTCGTATGTATTATCAACATTAACTTATGTAAGCGTCGATGAAAGTGTGGGGAATAATATCAGGTTATGGCCCTGAAGTAGGAACCAAATGCCAGGAATAATTCACCGAGTGAAACCCCCACAATTTTTGTCCCTCACCTTCAATAACCGTTATCATTCAGGAATCACCGGTTGGTAGGCTCTTACTACATACGAATTTGAGGTGCAGAGGTTTTGAGTCTTGGTATAACTCGACTGATGAGCGTTGTGTTCGGTTTTAAATGTCGGCTGGTCCTGGACTTTCACTAATGTAAGGTTAGTGTTAAAACAGGTTCCAGTATTTTCTTAGTTAAAATGTTGATGAATGAGTGCTATAATACGAGATTAGGTTATTATACATAGATGTCCTAGTTCATTACATAAAGTGGTTACTATAAATATATGGTGTTATTACATACATGTACTTGAAAACCTTCAGTGCATGCATTATGAGGCAAAGAATAGTTTAGTGCTAGAATCCTAGCTTTGGGAGTTAGGGGTAGGAGTTGAAATCTCCTTTCTTTGAGCAGTAGGGAGGATTTTAACCTCCGACGGTCAGTTTACAAGACTGGGGCTCTGGACGCTGAGCTACTAGTGCATTTTCATCCAAGGACTTTGTTTTCCATTCAGCCTGCTGTAGGGATTAGGACCAGGAAGAGGGAGAAGTAGATGAGGGATGCTACTTGGCCAATGATTACGAAGGGGTGTTCGACGGGTATTCCTCCAATTCAAGTCAGAATTATTACGTCGGCTACTAAAGACCAGAACAGGAATTGTGTCACAGGACGAAACATCAAGCTTCGTTGCTTAGATGTGTGGAGAAAGGGAACGAGCATAAGAACTAGGATGGAGAACAGAAGGGCAAGTACACCACCAAGCTTGTTTGGAATGGAGCGGAGAATGGCGTAGGCAAAGAGGAAGTATCACTCTGGCTTGATGTGAGGGGGTGTAACAAGGGGGTTTGCGGGGGTAAAGTTGTCTGGGTCTCCCAAAAGGTTCGGGGAAAACAGAGCGAGTGAGGCTAGTGCAGTCAGAAGGACCGCGAAGCCTAAGAGGTCTTTGTATGTGAAGTAGGGGTGGAATGGGACTTTATCGGAGTCCGAGTTTAAGCCGGTGGGGTTGTTTGAACCAGTTTCGTGGAGAAAAAGAAGGTGAATAACTGTTGCGGCTGCGATAATGAATGGGAAGAGGAAGTGGAATGCAAAGAACCGGGTGAGGGTGGCATTGTCTACAGAAAAACCACCTCAAATCCATTGAACAAGGGTGCCCCCAACATAAGGGACGGCAGATAGTAGGTTGGTAATGACGGTTGCACCTCAAAACGACATCTGTCCTCAAGGGAGAACGTACCCGACGAAAGCGGTTATCATTACGAGGAGTAGCAGTACGACTCCAATAGTTCATGTTTCCTTGTAGAGGTAGGAGCCGTAGTAGAGACCCCGACCGATGTGAAGGTAGATACAAATAAAAAAGAATGATGCGCCATTGGCATGAATGCTTCGGATAAGTCAGCCGTAGTTGACGTCCCGGCAGATGTGGGCAACGGAGGTGAAGGCAGTAGCAATATCTGATGTGTAGTGTATGGCTAAAAATAAGCCGGTAGCGATCTGGGTTACTAAGCAGAGTCCTAAAAGAGACCCAAAGTTTCATCAAACAGAGATGTTGGAGGGGGCTGGGAGGTCGACTAAAGCATCGTTTGCGATTTTAAGAAGGGGGTGGGATTTACGGAGATTGGCCATTAGGGTTCTTGTAGTTGAATAACAACGGTGGTTTTTCAAGCCATTAGTCCTGGTTAAAGTCCTGGCAGGAATTATGACTTTTGTTATATATTTAGTTTTATTTTCTCTTGTGTTGGGGTTGGTTGCAGTTGCTTCTAACCCGTCCCCCTACTTTGCTGCTTTAGGGTTGGTTGTGGTAGCTGGGATGGGGTGTGGTATTTTAGTCGGGCACGGGGGGCCCTTTTTGTCGTTAGTTCTTTTTCTAATTTACTTAGGCGGGATACTAGTTGTATTTGCGTACTCAGCAGCGTTAGCTGCTGAGCCGTACCCGGAAAGCTGGGGTAGCTGGTCGGTAATAGTTTACGGGGTCGTTTATGTGGCAGGGGTAGTGGTAGTCTCTGCGTTGTTTTGAGGGGGGTGATATGAATCGTCTTGGGTCTTGGTAGATGAGTTGGCGGAGTTTTCTGTGTTCCGAGGCGATATTGGAGGGGTAGCTTTAATGTACTCTTCTGGGGGTTGATTGTTAATTATTAGTGCGTGGGTGTTACTTCTTACGTTGTTTGTGGTCCTTGAGTTAACCCGCGGTTTAAGCCGAGGGGCGTTGCGAGCGGTCTAGGGGATGAGTGTTGGGATTATAAGGGCTAGTGTTAAAAGGAAGAGAGTTAGGTATGTCTTGATTATTCCTCGCTGAATATTACTTGTAGAAGAGACTAGGGGGAGGTTGGAGGATACAATGGCTTTGGGGCCTGCTTTTTCTAGTCAGGTTTGGTCTACTATTTGGTTGGCAATGTCCTGGCCGAGAACGAGCCCTAACTTAGGGGTCAGGCGGTGCACAATGGCAGGGAAGAAGCCTAGTATATTGGAGAAGTTGTGTACGTTTAAGATGGGGGTTGATTTAAATTGTTTGTTGGTTAGTATGGCAAGTTCTATGGCAACCAGTAGGCCCACGATCGTTACTGCCAGGGCGGCTAGTTTCAGAAGGGGTGGCATGGACATAACAGGCGTTTTTAGGGGTGTGATATTTGAGGTGATTAGTAGTCCTGCGATGATACTGCCCCATGCTAGTCGTTTGAGCGGATTAATTACTGCTGGGTTGTTTTCGTTAATAGGGGAGAGTGGGCTAAATCGGGGATGGCCCATGGGCACAAAGAAAATTACTCGGAAGCTGTAGATTGCTGTAAAAGATGTGGCCAGGAGGGTAAGGGTAAGGGCTCAGGCGTTTAGGTGGGATGTGTTTAATGCTTCGATGATGGCATCTTTGGAGAAGAAACCGGCTAAGAAGGGGGTTCCCGTAAGTGCGAGGCTGCCAATTGTTAGACAAGATGAGGTGAAAGGTGCAAGGTGGTGTATCCCTCCTATTTTTCGGATGTCTTGTTCGTCGTTTAGGCTATGAATAATAGACCCCGAGCAAAGAAATAGTATGGCTTTAAAGAAGGCATGTGTACAGATGTGAAGAAATGCTAGTTGAGGTTGGTTTAGTCCGATGGTTACCATCATGAGTCCAAGCTGGCTGGATGTAGAGAATGCGACGATTTTTTTAATGTCATTCTGGGTAAGGGCACAAGTTGCAGTAAATAGTGTCGTGAGAGCCCCGAGGCAAAGACAGGTTGTGAGGGCAGTCGGGTTATTTTCCAGGAGCGGACTCATCCGGACTAGCAGGAAAATGCCGGCGACGACCATAGTGCTAGAATGAAGTAGGGCAGATACCGGTGTAGGACCCTCCATAGCGGAGGGGAGTCAAGGGTGAAGTCCAAACTGAGCTGATTTCCCAGTTGCTGCAACGATTAGTCCGAGGAGGGGGTAGGTTAAGTCTATGTCTTTGGAAGTTGCAAAAATTTGTTGTATTTCTCAGGAGTTCAGGTTTGTTGCTATTCAAGCTATGGCGAAGATAAGTCCGATGTCCCCGACCCGGTTATACAGAACCGCTTGAAGTGCCGCAGTGTTAGCGTCGGCCCGCCCGTATCACCAGCCGATGAGGAGGAATGACATGATCCCGACGCCCTCTCAACCAATAAAGAGTTGAAACATGTTGTTTGCGGTTACTAGAATGATTATGGCAATTAAAAATGTCAGAAGATACTTAAAAAAGCGGTTCACGTTTGGATCGGCGTGCATGTATCATGATGCAAACTCCAGAATGGATCAAGTAACATAGAGGGCGATGGGTGTAAAAATAATCGAATAAAAGTCAAATTTTAGGCTAATGTTGATGTCAAAGGTATTAGTGTTTATCCAGGTTCAATTAGTGACGATTGTCTCGGCACCCTCGTTTAGGAATAGGGCGAGGGGTAAGAGGCTAACAAAGAAAGCTATTTTTACAGCTGTCTTGACATGAGATGTTGCTCATTGAGGCCCTCGGGGTGTGGGACGAATCGTGGTGATCAGAGGGTAGGCTAGTAATGCAAAGATTGTAACCAAGCTTGATGAGATCATTAGGGAGGTGGGGTGCATAGCTGCTACTTGGATTTGCACCAAGAGTTTTTGGTTCCTAAGACCAACGGATGAGCTGTTATCCTTTAGGAGCCCTTCGAGTGAGCCTGGGGGTCCAACCAAGGTCGTGGGAATTAGCAGTTCCCATTGCTGCGAGCCTCTCTCGGTGGGAAAAGGGATTTTAACCCTTATTTCTAGAATCACAATCTAATGTTTTTGTTAAAACTATACCTACAGGCAGTCCAACCTCAGATCAGCTCGGGCTTAAGCACAAGGAGAATGAGAGGAATAAGATGAAGTGCAATAAGAAGGTGTTCTCGGGTGTGTGACGGTTCGAGTGCAATTACGTGCGTTGGGAGGGGGCCTCGTTGAGTTATTAAGAATATGTAGAGGCTGTAACCGGCTGTAATAAGAGTGCCGGACCCCGTTAATGCTAGGGTTCACCAGGATCAGTTAAAAAGAGAAGTAATAATCATTAGTTCTCCCATAAGGTTGGGTAGTGGTGGCAAGGCCAGGTTGGCTAGGCTGGAGATAAATCATCAAGTGGCCATCAGGGGTAGTGCCACTTGAAGCCCTCGTGCCAGGACTATTGTACGGCTGTGAGTCCGCTCATAGTTTGTGTTTGCTAGGCAGAACAGGGCTGAGGAGGTCAGACCATGAGCAATTATAAGTGTAAGTGCCCCCGTGAGGCCTCAAGGAGATTGGATGAGAATTCCCCCGGCTACCAGGCCCATGTGACTTACAGATGAATAGGCAATTAGGGATTTAAGGTCTGTTTGGCGTAGACAAATTGAACCAGTTATAATTACACCCCAAAGTGCAAAGACAATGAAGGGGTAGCTTAGTTCCTTAGTTAGAGGCTCAAGCATTGTTATTATGCGGATTATGCCGTAACCCCCTAGCTTAAGTAGAACTGCTGCAAGGATTATTGAGCCTGCAATTGGGGCTTCGACGTGTGCTTTAGGAAGTCATAGGTGAACACCGTAAAGTGGCATTTTAACCAGGAAGGCTAGAAGGCAGCCTGCTCACCATAATTTGTCTGCATAAGTTGATAGGGTTAGAGGATCCCCGTAATGGAGGGTCAATAGTGAGAGGGTCCCTGATGTGTTTTGGAGCAAGAGCAAAGCAACAAGAAGAGGGAGTGAACCTGCTAGTGTATAGAAGAGGAAGTAGGTCCCTGCATTTAGGCGTTCTGTTTGGTTACCTCAGCGGGTAATAATAATAAGTGTGGGGATCAGGGTTGCTTCAAATATTACGTAGAATATTACGAGTTCAGTGGCGCTAAATGCTAGAATCAGAAAAAACTGAAGTGAGGCGAGAAGTGTGATGTACATACGTTGTCGACCCAGTGGTTCTGAGGCTGTATGTTTTTGGCTTGCCAAGATCATTAGTGGGAGGAGCCAGCATGTAAGAACTAGGAGGGGTGTTGATAGGGCGTCGGTAGCTATAAATAGGTTGAGTGAGGATCAGCCGGTTTCCGAGAGATTTTTTAATCACGAAAGGCTAATCAGGGAGATACAAAAGCTATATAACAAAGTTATGGGCCACAGCCAGCTAGGTTTGAGTAGTCAGGCTGTTGGGATTAGCATGAGTGTTGGGATTAGAATTTTTAGCATTGGAGGAGATTTAGGCTTTGTAGTCGGTCAGTTCCGTGGGTACGGGCAGTGGCGACCAGAAGAGCGAGTCCGGCGCTTGCTTCGCAGGCTGAAAATGCAAGGAGGAGCATAGGAGATGCTGAAAAGTTAGTTGAGTCTAGTTGGAGTGTTCACAAGGAGAGGGCAACAAATAGAGACAGTATTATCCCTTCAAGGCACAATAGGGCGGAGAGGAGGTGGAACCGGTGGAATGCCAGGCCTGTTAAACCTAGAAAAAAGGCTGAGGAGAAGGCAAAGTGTGTGGGGGTCATTAAGCGGTTGCGGATTTAAACCACAAGTTTTTGAGCCGAAATCAAATGTTTTTCTTAGACTAACCACCTATTCAGCCCATTCAAGGCCTCCCTGCATTCATTCGTAAATGAGGCCGAGGGTTAGAAGGGATAGAACAGCTGTAGCTCAGGTGAATGTAAGCAGAGGGGATGCTAGTTGGTCCCCTCATGGGAGGGGGAGAAGAAGTGCAATTTCTAAATCGAAGAGAAGAAAAAGGATTGCAATGAGAAAAAATCGCAGCGAGAAAGGTAGTCGGGCGGAACCTATGGGGTCGAAGCCACATTCGTATGGTGATAGTTTCTCGTGGTCCGGTGTGATTTGGGGGAGTCAAAAAGACACAATGGCAAGTACCGTTGAGAGGAGGGCGGTAATTGAAATGATGGTTAGAAGAAGGCTCATTATCTTCCCTTGGATTTTAACCAAGACCAGGTGATTGGAAGTCACTTATACTAGATTTGATACTAGGAAGATTAAGATCCTCATCAGTAAATAGAGATATAGAGGAAGAGTCAGACGACGTCTACGAAGTGTCAGTATCATGCGGCTGCTTCAAATCCAAAGTGGTGGTCTGATGTAAAATGGTGGAGAATTTGGCGTAGTAGACAAACGGCTAAGAAAGATGAACCAACTAAGACGTGAAGTCCGTGGAAGCCGGTGGCAACAAAGAATGTGGCACCGTAAACCCCGTCTGCGATGGTGAAGGGGGCTTCGTGATACTCAAGGCCTTGGAGGAAGGTGAAATACCCTCCGAGCAAGATTGTTAAAGCGAGAGACTGAATAGCTTGTTTTCGTTTACCTTCTATGATGCTGTGATGTGCCCATGTGACAGTTACGCCGGAGGCAAGCAGCACTGCTGTGTTTAGAAGTGGGACTTCGAATGGGTCTAAAGGTGTGATGCCTGCCGGTGGTCAGAAGCCTCCTAGGTCGGGGGTGGGTGCTAGGCTTGAGTGGTAAAAGGCTCAGAAGAAGCCTAGGAAAAATAGGACTTCTGATGTAATAAATAGGATCATTCCGTATCGGAGGCCTTTTTGAACGGGAGGGGTGTGGTGTCCTTGAAATGTTCCTTCTCGGACGACGTCTCGTCATCATTGAAAGACTGTTAGAATGAGAAGGATGGTTCCAATAGTTATTAGGGTTGTGGAGTGAAAGTGGAATCAGATAGCAAGGCCAGATGTTATCAATAGGGCAGCAATAGCCCCCGTGAGGGGTCATGGGCTCGGGTCGACTATGTGGTACGGGTGTGCTTGAGGGGCCATTAAACGTTTTCTTGTAGGTAAAGACTTAGAAGTAGGACAAAGACATAGGCTTGAATTATAGCAACGGCAACTTCGAGAAGAGTGAGGAGGAAGAGAACTGTTGTTGTTAAAATAGCAACAACAGGTATAAGCGGGAGAAGAACGAAGGCAGCCGTTGCAATGAGTTGGATGAGGAGGTGGCCCGCTGTGAGGTTAGCTGTAAGTCGGACCCCCAGAGCAAGGGGTCGAATAAATAGGCTAATTGTTTCGATAATAATTAGCACCGGGATCAGGAGGGTAGGAGTCCCTTCTGGAAGAAGGTGGCCTAAGGCGATTGTTGGTTGGTTTCGCATACCAATGATGACAGTTGCCAGCCAGAGTGGGACCGCAAGGCCGAGGTTAAGCGAGAGTTGAGTGGTGGGTGTAAATGTGTACGGAAGGAGGCCAAGCATGTTAATAGAAATGAGATAAAGCATTAGCGAGGCGAATAGAAGTGCTCATTTGTGGCCTCCGGGATTTAGGGGAAGAAGAAGTTGTGAGGTAAAGCCGCTAATAAATCACCCTTGGAGCGAGATTAGGCGGTTGTTTAGTCAGCGAGATACGGGGGCTGGAAAGAGCGTTCAAGGCAGTGTAATTGCTAGTGCAATTAGTGGGATGCCCAGGAATACGGGGGACATAAATTGGTCAAAGAAGCTTAGTATCATGGTCAGTTTCAGGGTTCTGTTTTAGGTTTTTGTGTGCTTTGGGAGGTTGGCTCATTGGGGTAAGTGTGAGCTAAAACTTTTGGGGGAATGACAGTTAAAAGGATTATTCAAGAGAAAACCAAAATTGCAAATCAGGGTGCGGGGTTCAGTTGAGGCATGTCGCTAGGGGTGGTTGTTAGGCACCAGTCTTTAGCTTAAAAGGCTAACGCTTGTACTTATTAGCTTCTTAGCGAGGCGTCTTCAATTATTAGCGAAGACCAGTTCTCAAAGTGGTCAAGTGGTACTGCCTCTACAACGATGGGCATAAAGCTGTGGTTTGCCCCGCAAATTTCAGAGCATTGGCCATAGAATACGCCGGGTCGGCTAACAATAAAGGTTGCCTGGTTTAATCGTCCAGGCACGGCGTCTACTTTTACACCCAGGGAGGGGACTGCTCATGAGTGCAAGACATCTTCAGCTGAGATAAGAACTCGAATTGGAGATTCTACAGGAATTACCATTCGGTGGTCTGCTTCTAGTAGTCGGAATTGCCCGGGGGTTAGGTCTTGAGTTGGGACCATGTAAGAGTCAAAACCGAGGTCTTGGTAGTCTGTGTATTCGTAGCTTCAGTATCATTGGTGTCCTAAGGCTTTAATTGTCAGGTGGGGGTCATTAATTTCGTCTATTAAGTATAAAATTCGGAGAGATGGGAGGGCGATGAGAATAAGAATAATAGCTGGGAGAACTGTTCAGATAACTTCAATTTCTTGAGAGTCTAACACAAGCTTATCGGTTAGTTGGGCCGTGACCATAGCCACAATAATATAAAGTACCATGGTGCTGATGAGAATAACAATTATTAAGGCGTGGTCATGGAAGTGAAGTAGTTCTTCTATAAGGGGGGAAGCTGCGTCCTGAAATCCCAGTTGTGATGGATGTGCCATTACGTTTAAGATACGCGGGGGTTGAACCCACAATTCTGCCTTGACAAGGCAGTGTTATAACGTTTTACTAGTATCTTATTGGTGTGTTGTGAAGAAAGTGACAGAGCGGTTATGTGGTTGGCTTGAAACCAATTGATGGGGGTTCAACTCCTCCCTTTCTCGTTAGCCGTTCGAATTTATACGAACTTGGACGAATGCGGGCTCCTCAAATGTGTGGTAAGGTGGAGGGCAGCCGTAAAGTCATTCAATGTTAGTTGAAGTTAGTTCTACTGCGCCGACTTCTCGTTTGGCCGTAAATGCTTCTCAAATAATAAACAAAAATAAAATCACAGCGACGAGCGACATTAGTGAGCCGATCGATGAGACAGTATTTCAAAGGGTGTATGCGTCCGGGTAGTCTGAATACCGTCGAGGCATTCCGGCGAGACCCAGAAAATGTTGGGGGAAGAATGTGAGGTTGACCCCCACAAACATTAGGCCAAAGTGGACTTTCGTTCATGTGGAGTGGAGAGTATAGCCTGTAAATAGTGGGAATCAGTGTACGAAGGCGGCAACGATCGCAAAGACAGCCCCCATAGATAAGACATAGTGGAAGTGGGCTACTACATAGTATGTGTCATGAAGGACAATGTCAAGAGACGAGTTAGCTAAGACAATACCAGTAAGACCCCCCACTGTAAATAGGAAAATAAAGCCTAGGGCCCACAGGAGTGGGGTTTCTCATTTAATGCTTCCTCCATGAAGGGTTGCGAGTCAGCTAAAGACTTTTACGCCGGTTGGGATGGCAATAATTATTGTGGCAGAGGTAAAATAGGCCCGTGTGTCCACATCTATTCCGACTGTGAACATGTGATGGGCCCATACAATGAAGCCCAGGAGTCCGATAGCCATTATAGCTCAGACCATCCCCATGTAGCCAAAGGGTTCTTTCTTACCTGCATAGTATGCAACAATGTGAGAAATCATCCCGAAGCCTGGGAGAATTAAAATGTAGACTTCTGGATGGCCAAAGAACCAGAATAGGTGTTGGTAAAGGATGGGGTCACCCCCTCCGGCAGGGTCAAAGAAGGTTGTGTTTAGGTTGCGGTCTGTCAGTAGCATTGTGATGCCAGCGGCCAGAACGGGTAGGGAAAGAAGAAGAAGGACGGCGGTGATTAGTACGGCCCAGACAAATAGTGGGATTTGGTACATAGTGACTGCTGTTGGTTTCATATTGATGATAGTGGTAATAAAGTTGATTGCCCCTAGAATTGAAGAAATTCCGGCAAGATGAAGAGAGAAAATGGTGAGGTCTACGGATGCTCCGGCGTGTGCTAGATTTCCAGCTAGTGGGGGGTACACGGTTCATCCTGTTCCCGCCCCGGCTTCGACGCCTGAAGAGGCTAGAAGGAGGAGAAAGGATGGGGGTAGAAGTCAGAAGCTCATGTTATTTATTCGAGGGAAGGCCATATCGGGGGCCCCGATTATTAATGGGATAAGTCAGTTTCCGAACCCTCCGATCATAATTGGTATTACTATAAAGAAGATTATTACAAAGGCGTGTGCGGTGACGATTACGTTATAAATTTGGTCGTCTCCCAGGAGAGCCCCAGGTTGGCTTAGCTCTGCTCGAATGAGCAGACTTAGGCCTGTCCCCACTATTCCGGCTCAGGCACCAAATACAAGATAGAGGGTGCCGATGTCTTTGTGATTGGTCGAGAAAAATCAACGTGTGATTGCCACAGGTAGGATGGCTGAGTTAAGCGGTGGATTGTAGACCCATAGACAGAGGTGCAAGCCCTCTTCTTATCAAGCTCTGGGGTGTTACATGTTAGATTGCAAATCTAAAGAAGCAGACTAATCGTCTGCCGGGGCTTTTTCCCGCCTTTACTGGTTAAACTAGGCGGGAAAAAGTAGATAGATGCTCGCCGGATTGGGCGCTTAGCTGTTAACTAAGATTTTGTAGGATCAAGGCCTTCCTATCTAGAAAGGCTTTAGCTTAATTAAAGTGTTTGCTTTGCATGCAGAAGATGTGGGATAAAATCCCGCAAGTCTTAACAGGGACTGAGAGATTTTCACTCACGCTGACGGCTTTGAAGGCCGTTGGTCTAATTGCTAGCCTAAGTCCCTAGGTGATGAGGAGTGCCACAGCAGCAGGGGCAAGCGGCAGAAGAAGGGTGGTTGCTGTGGTAGAGACGGCTAGGGGGAGGGTAAATTGGGGGGAATAGAATCGTCAGGGGGCCACACCAACGAGGTTATTAGGGAACATGGTTAGGGTTATTGCATACGAGAGACGAAGGTAGAAGTAAAGGCTTAATAGGGCTGTTAATGCAGCAACTGTGGCGAGGGCTGGGAGATCTTGTTTAGTGAGCTCTTGGAGAATGAATCATTTGGGTATGAAGCCGGTAAGCGGGGGAAGGCCGCCGAGGGAAAGTAATACAAGGGGGGCGAGGGCTGTGAGGGCGGGGGTTTTTGCTCAGGAGATCGCGAGTGCATTAACAGTGGTGGCTTTGTTCACTTTGAAGATGAGGAATGCTGAAAAGGTCATGGTGAAGTATGTGAGGAGTGCGAGGAGGCTCAGTAATGGTGAAAATTGAAGGATCAGTATTATTCACCCAAGGTGAGCAATTGAGGAGTAGGCAAGGACTTTACGCAGTTGTGTTTGGTTGAGGCCGCCTCACCCACCGACAAGGGCAGAAAGTAAGCCGATAATGATTAGGGGGGTAGGGTTGGTTGTTTGAATTTGTAGTAAGAGAGCAAAGGGGGCAAGCTTCTGCCATGTGGACAGAATTAACCCGGTGGTAAGATCTAGGCCCTGAAGAACCTCGGGGAGTCAAGAGTGCATTGGTGCTAGTCCAATTTTTAGTGCTAGGGCAATGACAATTATTGTTGTGGGGAGCGGGTGTGTTATTTGTTGGATATCCCACTGGCCGGTAAGTCAAGCGTTGGTTGTGCTCGCAAACAGGAGCGTGGCGGCCGCTGTGGCTTGTGCTAGAAAGTATTTAGTAGTTGCTTCAACTGCCCGTGGGTGGTGATGTTGGGCTATTAGTGGAATAATGGCCAGTGTATTGATTTCGAGGCCCATTCAAGCGAGAAGTCAGTGCGAGCTTGCAAATGTGAGTGTTGTACCTAGGCCCAAACCAAATAGAAGGGTGGTCAAGATGTAGGGGTTCATTAGCAAAGGCAGGGTTTTAACCTACATGGTTGGGGTATGGGCCCAAGAGCTTGTTTAGCTGACTTTACTAGGAAGTGGTGTAGAGGAAGCACGAAGAGTTTTGATCTCTTCAGGTTGGGTTCGATCCCCTTCTTTCTAAGGAGCTGGGGGGACTTTAACCCCCATGATTCACTCTATCAAAGTGGCCCTTTAAATTCAGGCACAGCTCCTGCGCTTATAGTTGTGGTGGAAGACCAGCGAATGCAATAGGGAGCGCTAAGTGTCAAATAACCAGGGCTAGTGTAAGTGGAAGGAAATTTTTTCAAATGAGGTGTATGAGTTGGTCGTAACGGAATCGTGGGTAAGAGGCTCGAACCCAGAGGAAGACGACTGAGAGAAGGGCTGCTTTCGTTATAATATTAATGCTGGTTAATTCTGGGATGGACGGAATGTGGGAGGCGCCCAGAAATAGTGTTGCGGATAGGGCATTTATCAGGAGAATGTTGGAGTATTCAGCTAAGAAGAATAAAGCAAAGGGTCCCCCTGCATATTCTACGTTGAAGCCCGAGACAAGTTCAGATTCCCCTTCTGTTAGATCGAAGGGCGCACGGTTTGTTTCGGCAAGGGTAGAAATGTATCACATGGCAGCCAGGGGTCAGGCGGGCACGACCAGTCAGATGGCCTCTTGGGCTGTATTAAAGGTCTGAAGTGTGAAGCCTCCTGTAAAGATAATGATGTTAAGTAAAATGAGTCCAAGGCTCACCTCGTAAGAAATCGTTTGGGCAACAGCCCGTAGTGCACCCACCAGGGCATATTTCGAATTGGAGGCTCATCCTGATCCGAGGATGGAATAAACCGCAAGGCTAGATAGTGCCAGGATGAACAAGATACCTAGGTTGAGGTCAACAACAGGGTAGGGAAAAGGTATGGGGGCTCAAAGTGTAAGGGCTAAGGTGAGTGCGAGCATGGGGGCTACGAGGAACAGAACAGGCGAGGCGGTTGAAGGGCGGACGGGTTCTTTGATAAACAGTTTTACCCCGTCAGCAATGGGTTGAAGGAGGCCGTAAGGCCCTACGATGTTAGGCCCTTTTCGGAGTTGTATATAGCCTAGCACTTTTCGTTCAAGGAGGGTGAGGAATGCTACGGCTAGCAAAACGGGTACAATAAAGGCTAGTGGGTTAATAATATGCGTAATGAGGGTTGAAATCATAGTTAAGGAGAGGACTTGAACCTCTGTGGAAAGGGCTTAGGTCTTTTGCATTAGCCGGGCTCTGCCACCCCAACTTGCTGTTATCTCCAGCAAAATGGTTATGCCCTTTTGCCTAGTTTAGATTTTTTCATTAGGTGGGGGTGAGGCGTACTTTTAGCATGGGCCCCTTCTTTTCGGTCCTTTCGTACTAGAAAAGATCATGTCATAGATAGAAACTGACCTGGATTACTCCGGTCTGAACTCAGATCACGTAGGACTTTAATCGTTGAACAAACGAACCCTTAATAGCGGCTGCACCATTAGGATGTCCTGATCCAACATCGAGGTCGTAAACCCCCTTGTCGATATGGGCTCTAAAAGGGGATTGCGCTGTTATCCCTAGGGTAACTTGGTTCGTTGATCGGTTTTACCGGATCAGTTTGGTCAGAATTTCTGCTGGTTAGAGCTGTTGCTCTGGCTTGCGGGAGAAGAAGTAACTTAGGGGTGTGCTCCCTTTCCACGTGGGGGTTTTGTATTCCCCATGGTCGCCCCAACCGAAGACATCAAGGCAGGTTCCATTTAGTTCAGGCCCTTAGCTGGGGGTATTTGACATGGTCCATCTGTGTGTCTAAAGCTCCATAGGGTCTTCTCGTCTTATGGTTTTATCCCCGCTTCTGCACGGGGAGATCAATTTCATTGACCAGGGGAAGGAGACAGTTAAGCCCTCGTTATGCCATTCATACAGGTCTTCATTTAAAAGACAAGTGATTACGCTACCTTTGCACGGTCAAAATACCGCGGCCGTTGAACTAAGTCGTCACTGGGCAGGCGGGACCTCTTATACTGTGGTTATGCAAGAGGCGATGTTTTTGGTAAACAGGCGAGGCTTGGGGTATGTTTGCCGAGTTCCTTCTCCCCCTTTTGGTCTTTCCTTTTGGGCACACCAGTGTGGGGTTAACGGGTTTACATTGGATGTTTTTCTGGCCTGAATTTGTGGTGGTTTCCAATACCCTCTTTGATTGGGGCCGTTAAGATTCGGTGGGGGGTCCGTTCCGATTTACACATGTGCAAGGAGAAAGTGGTTGTACTTTCTTATTACTCATATTAGCATAGTCGTTCCTATGTGATGCATAGGAGGGCCTGTTAAATGTGGGGGATTAAGATAAGGTTATCGGTATAACGGGAGGGCTTCATGTTTGAGCTTTAACGCTTTCTGTTAAGGTGGCTGCTTTTAGGCCCACTAAAACATCTGTCCTTATTTGAATATGATCTTTATCCTGCTGGAAAAGTTGTGTCTTGTTTCAAAGGGGCTGTACCCCCTTTGACTAACACCCCTGGTTTCTCATTGCATCTGAAGGGTTAAATAAAGTGCATGAGTGGAGAATCCAGGGGGCTGAACTTCTATTCAATTCACAGGCAACCAGCTATAACTAAGTTCGGTAGGTTTGTCACCTCTACTCAAAGCTCTTCCCACTCTTTTGCCACAGAGACGGGTTCGCCCTATAAATAGGCTGTCTTGGAGTAGCTCACTCAGTTTCGGGGTTACAAACTTTAGGTTCTCTTTGCTTGAAAGTGCTTGCTAAATCATGATGCAAAAGGTACGAGCTTTAAGCTCTGCTTCTTTAAGCTTTACTGGGCTTTTTCATCTCTCTTTCAGCTTTCCCTTGCGGTACTTTTTCTATTGCTCCAAAATTTCCTTTTTTATCGCCTGGACTTAGGGGGGAGAATGGTTTAGCTACGTGGGTGTTTCGTGCTTTAGGGGTTATGAATGGGGGTTTGTTGTGTTAAGGGGTGGGGCTAGCTAATAGGCGTCAGGGTGATCCGACTTGCACGGACGTCTTCTCGGTGTAAGTGAGATGCTGTATCTATCTTAGCTACACTCTGATTTTTCCAAGTACACCTTCCGGTACACTTACCATGTTACGACTTTCCTCCCCTTCGCGGGTTGTTGGTTCTTAATTAGATTTGTTCAAGGGGCTTGGGGAGGGTGACGGGCGGTGTGTGCGCGCTTTAGGGCCAGTTTCAGCGGGACACTCTACTTCCTGCTTACTGCTAAATCCTCCTTCAGTTGCATGTTTCAATGCAACATTCGTGTTTGCTATACTTAGCAAATGTAGCCCATTTCTTCCCCCCTCATTCACTACACCTCGACCTGACGTTTTGGGCTGTGCCAATTTTGCTTACTGTAAATCCTTCACAGGGTAAGCTGACGACGGTGGTATATAGGCGGATAAAACAAGAGAGGGTGAGGTTTAACGGGGGTTATCGGTTCTAGAACAGGCTCCTCTAGGTGGATGTTAAGCACCGCCAAGTCCTTTGGGTTTTAAACTGACGTTCATAATTCCCGGGCGGATATGGAGTGTATGGTGCAATCGATGTTTAGGGCTAAGCATAGTGGGGTATCTAATCCCAGTTTGTTCCTTAGCTTTCGTGGGTTCAGGATAGGTAGAGCTACTTTCGTAATTGGGTTTCATACTCTCGGGTGCGTATAACAGCTTTGAGAGCGTTCGGCTCTAGTTTAATAAATTCCCTAACCACTCTTTACGCCGTTGTTTGTCAACTTGGGCCTCTCGTATAACCGCGGTGGCTGGCACGAGTTTTACCGGCCCTCTTAACCTTAACTAAGTCAAGTTTTCACTTATGGCTTAATATTTATCACTGCTGAGGTCCCTTGAGGGTGTGGCTAAGCAAGGCGTCGTGGGCTAGCTGGGCTTGTGCCTGATACCGGCTCCTAGTTCCCAAGCAGGGAGTTGTGGGCATTCTCACAGGGGGGCGGATACTTGCATGTGTAAGTTTAGTTAAAGTCGACAGTAAAGTCAGGACCAAGCCTTTGTGCCCCCGGGGCTTTCTAGGGCCCATCTTAACATCTTCAGTGTTATGCTTTAATTAAGCTACGTTAGC